TACATTTAAATTTGCCTTAGTAATTTTCTGATTATCTATAATATATGTATTATTCTTTTGTATTACAATATATACTATATATACAACAATATAATATATAACTAAAAAAAAAGCAAGGAGTATTTTCAATGCGAGATCTAAAAACATACCTCTCCGTGGCACCGGTACTAAGTACTTTATGGTTCGGATCTTTAGCGGGTCTATTGATCGAAATAAACCGTTTTTTCCCGGATGCGTTAACATTTCCTTTTTTTTAATTCTAGTAATTGGCATGGCATGGTAAGGGGAGTAACGACGATTAGAGAACGAATACACTCTCTGTAACTAATCCCCTGCCCTTTCTCCCTTTGACCTTATATTCGAAAAGGGAGAAATAAAATTGTATTTAACCTCAGTAACCCTTGTGCTCAAGCTCAAATTAAAAGTTAAAATGCGAGTCTCGTGCAAAAGTCTCATACATGAGACTTAAATGAAATATTGTACTGTGATTAGAAGTTCGAAATCGTTGTATTAGGTATTCTTTAGAATATTATAACTAACTTAATTCTATTTACTATTCCTCTATTTACTGCAACTAAATCTTTTGAAGTGTATTTTTATTTAGCAATTTATATATATTTTTCTTTCTATATGCTTTGGGTTGAAAATGAAAGAGTTGCTTGAATAAAAAAAGGGGGGAGTGGTTCATGGCCAAAGGTAAAGATGTCCGAGTAAGCGTTATTTTGGAATGTACTAGTTGTGTCCGAAAGAATGTTGATAAGGAATCGAGGGGTATTTCCCGATATATTACTCAAAAGAATAGACACAACACACCCAGTCGATTGGAATTAAGAAAATTCTGTCCCTATTGTTACAAGCATACAATTCATGGCGAGATAAAAAAATAGATCGAACCGAACATTTGTATATTACTTTTTGAAGGTTGAAGAAGGGAGAGTTCAAAAGGACATATATTATAGATATATTTCATTATATGGTATGCATAAAAAATAAAATCTAACTAAACGAATTCAAATTAAAGAAAAAAACCAATCCAATTTTGGTCGGATCTCAAAAAATTGAATTCGAAATAGGATTTTAGGTAGAATATAATTTATATTATAAGGAATAAACTAAACAAACCATGGATAAATCCAAGCGATCTTTACTTAAATCTAAGCGGCCTTTTCGCAGGCGCTTGCCCCCGCTACAATCAGGGGACCGAATTGATTATAGAAACATGAGTTTAATTAGTCGATTTATTAGTGAACAGGGAAAAATATTATCTAGGCGCGTCAATAGATTGACTCTGAAACAACAACGGTTAATTACTATTGCTATAAAACAAGCTCGTATTCTATCTTTGTTACCCTTTCTTAATAATGAGAAACAATTTGAAAGAGCCAAGTCGGCCATTCGAACTGCGGGTTTTCGAGGTTTTAGAACAAAAAAACAATAGGTTTACTCTTTATTTTTCTTTTATTCAATTTTTATTTTGCTCTAAAAAATACGACAATACGAATTTTTTTGTTGTCTCGGAAAAAAAATAGAGGAAGAATAAATATTTTTTTATTGAATGCCTTTGTTCATTTTGACTACTTTATTTTATACGATAAATTTTTATGCAACTTTCCCGGAGTTCTTTCTCCGGGGAACTTTGTTTAAATAAGTTCGGGTGCTTTTTTACACCCTTCTTTTTTTACGATCTCATTGGAAATACTATAAAGACACTTCCTATTTAATATAGCTATTTGTGCAAGTATTTTACGATTAAGGATCAACTGTCTCTTGTACAGATCATTTACAAAGTTACTATAACTATAGTATACACCCCTTTCTGTTCCCCGAATTGCTGCATTTATCCGGGTAATCCACAACCGACGAAAATCTCTCTTTTTCTTATCTCTATCGCGATGTGCTGAAAACAAAGCTCTTATTTTCTGTTGAGCAATAATACGAATAGTTTTTGAATGGGCCCCTCGAAAGCTTGATACAAATAAACGCATTTTTTTTCTACGTCTTCGGGCTATATATCCTCGTCTAACTCTGGTCATTGAATAAATGAAACTTTTAAAAATAACTAATTGAAAATTTTTTATTTCTCTTTGAGTTATTTCTTCTTTCCTCGCTAGTAATAACAAAACAGTTTTTCCAATGTATAAAAAAAATTCCAATGGCTTTTGCTACTATAACCTTCCCGACCACTATTTTTTTTAGGCATTTCGCTTAAGTAGAAAAAAGAAAAACGTAGTAAATCTAGATAAATAAATAAATTGTGGGTTCCTTCGTTTCTATGGTTACTTCGTAAACGGTGAGGTCCTTTCTATACACCGGAGCCCTTTATTTCGTTTAGTCAACGTTATTGGTAACTTGTACAATTCAAAATCTTTGGCTCTACCCATGAATTATCCAGTAATAGGTCTTTCACACTGAGATCCACTTATCCAGTAACGGTATTTAATTTTGAAGGTTAGCCGAATAGCTGACCCTGTTAGTCCGTTTTACAAAAATGGGAGCATAATTTTTTTAAAATACTTTCCCGCTTAATGTATAACATTTGCTATCAATGGGAACTTGCTTATCAGCTTAAATCGAGCTGATTTGGGTTACACCAAAGTAAACCATAAATTTCATCAAAGATACTGGAAATGGATTTCTTTTGTTGACCCAGTTCTTAATCTGAACGAGTCGCACATACACCCTAGTACAGGTTCCTCGGCGCTGAGGACATCCCCGAAGAGCAGGAGATTTCGTGACGTTTCTGATTGGCTGTCTTGTGTTTCTAATAAGCTGTTTAATGGTTGGCATATTGAATAATTTACATTTAGGGACTGGTTTAGATCAATCCTAACCTGATGATTATGAATTATTTAAAGTTCTCTCGAATATTCTCCATCCAAGTAAAAAAGATCAAATATAAATTTGGGCAGTTGACTACTTTGACTCTTTCCATTGTTCTTTCTTTAGTATTCCTTCATTTGCTACAAAATCAATAATTCCGTGAGCTTGGGCTTCTTTTGCTGACATAAAAACATCTCTTTCCAGGTCTTCGGTTAGAACCCAAAAAGGTTGGCTTGTTCGTTGTGCATAAACCTTTGTAAGGGTTTCTCGCAAAGTCAATAGTTCTTCCGCTTCCATCATACACTCTCCCGTTGATCCCTGATGAAAAGAACTAGCAGGTTGATGGATCATTACCCTGATGATATAACAAAAAGAGAATTCCCCAATCTCATACGATGAGTCGAAGACAAAAACACTCGTAACCGTACGTGCATCTTTTGCGCATTGCATACGGCTCGACTATGCAATTTACTTTTCTCTTCCACCGAAAAAAAAATAGAATCTAGCGTATCTAGATCAGTAAATCATCCAATTACCACCCTTCTTTTGCTGAGTTCAAAATACTACGATGGCTCCGTTGCTTTATATATGCATTTCGTCGGTAATTCAGCAATCCCAAAGTTTCTTTTTGATCCTAAATTAAATAAAGAATTTTTTTTGTACTCTTTCAAACAGAAATATTGTTCGTTTAGCATTAAGAGTCTTTTGCTATAAAAATAAAAAAGTTTGTGACGCTGAAATGGACTCCGGATAAATAAATAAAATCAGGAATACTCTTTCTCTCATACTCCTCTCTCGATACATAATTTCATGTTTTGTTACTGTTAAAAAAAAATAACAAACTTTTGTATATCGAATTCAAAGTGCCATGCTAGTTTTACTCATAATATATATTTATATTCTTATGTTATGGTGAAGGCATAGTCTTTTTTTTTTCGAAAAAAAAACTCATTGGCGCCAAAGCCAAGCGTGAGGGAATGCAAAACGTTTGGTAATTTCTCCTCCGACCAGGATAAAAGATCCCATTGAAGCGGCTATTCCCATGCATATTGTATATACATCTGGTATCACAAGTTGCATAGCATCAAAAATAGCTATTCCGGGTAATACCCATCCGCCAGGACAATTTATAAACAAATACAAATCCTGGGTCTGATCCTCTATACTGAGATATATCATAAGACTAACAAGGTAATTCGAGAGCTCGGTCGTAATCCCTTGGGTTAAAAAAAGTAATCTTGCTCTATAAAGTCGGTTGATTAGGGTAAAATTTTATCCCTCAGGAACCGTACATGCACCTTTTGATGCATACGGTTCACAAAAATGTGAAAAAATCAATGTGTATATTCCTGCCCTCGTCCTTTTGGATATAAGTTTCTAATGAGGGGGTTTGTCTTCTATTTTTCAATAAATATAAGTCTTTCCTTTTCGTTTCCTTATTTCTACTATTCTATAATATTTATTGTATTGAAAGAAAAAAATATATATATAAATTTAACTAGTTATAGTATCAAACTAGCTGTTCATTGATTTATTGTTTCATCGCGATCGAATGCAAACCACGATGGCATTTTCTTGTTCTTGAAGAGGTCTCTTTAATTTTTTTAGGTTTCTGCTCTACTCCGGGTAAAAATCTGCTCGATTTTTATTTGCACATACAAGTAAAATTATTCTAATACCGCTTCTTTTTTGTTCAACCAGTTCCATACCTTTGTCAAAAAATTAGATATTCGATCTCTTAAATTTCTTTATTATGGATGAGTTATAATATTCAAATAGTAATTATTTTGTATACAATACAAGTATTAATTATCGATATATTACCAATTGGGATTTGTTTAAACGGAGCCTGGATACGTCATGGCATTTTTTTTTTATTTAATCAAGCCAACCATAAATTATTTTAATTGATATGAATCCCCCTACAAATGGCTCGAGTTGAACTTCACGCTCCAAATTATTGATGATTAAATAAATTTTTCTTGGGCGAAGGGAAGGATATCTCGATCGAGGAAGATAACGGAGAAGCCCGTATGACCCAATATATCTGACAAGTCGCACTATATGTCAATCCAAGTTGCATCTTCGTCTCCCGGGATTCGAAAGGGTACTTTTGGAACACCAATAGGCATTAACTAAAAAAAAAGAATTAAGTACTATATTTCACTTTGATATGGAAACGTAATAATCGGCCAATTCTCTTCTTATAATACATTAGAAAAGGTACGAAAAGATGCTAGAATAACGAAAGTCAAATTCTTACTACTAGAGTCTTCTAATAAGGGTATCAACCCACATTGCGTATTGGTACTTATCGGGTATAGAATAGATCTGCTTCTCTTTGTTCCTAGAAATATAATTGTTCCATTATTACCAATAGAATAGAACAAATATTAACCCTTGTTCCGAATAATCCACTGAACAAAATCGGGGTCCATTGATAGTCATAGTCTTTTCCAATGCAATAAAGTTACATAGTGTCTATTTTTATTTGCTAAAGAGGTATTTCCATGGGTTTGCCTTGGTATCGTGTTCATACTGTTGTATTAAATGATCCCGGTCGCTTGATTTCTGTCCATATAATGCATACGGCTCTAGTTGCTGGTTGGGCCGGTTCTATGGCTCTATATGAATTAGCAGTTTTTGATCCCTCTGATCCCGTTCTTGATCCAATGTGGAGACAGGGTATGTTCGTTATACCCTTTATGACTCGTTTAGGAATAACAAATTCCTGGGGTGGTTGGAGTATTACAGGGGGGGCGGTAACGGATCCCGGTATTTGGAGTTATGAAGGCGTGGCCGGGGCACATATTGTGTTTTCTGGCTTGTGCTTTTTGGCAGCTATTTGGCATTGGACGTATTGGGATCTAGCAATTTTTTCTGATGAACGTACAGGAAAACCTTCGTTAGATTTGCCTAAGATTTTTGGAATTCATTTATTTCTTTCCGGGGTGGCTTGTTTTGGTTTTGGCGCATTTCATGTAACAGGCTTGTATGGTCCTGGAATATGGGTGTCTGATCCTTATGGACTAACTGGAAAAGTCCAGTCAGTAAATCCCGCATGGGGCGTAGAAGGTTTTGATCCTTTTGTTCCAGGGGGAATAGCCTCTCACCATATTGCAGCAGGGACATTGGGCATATTAGCGGGGTTATTCCATCTTAGTGTCCGCCCGCCCCAACGTCTATATAAAGGCTTACGTATGGGTAATATTGAAACCGTACTTTCCAGCAGTATCGCTGCTGTCTTTTTTGCAGCTTTTGTAGTTGCCGGAACTATGTGGTATGGTTCAGCAACTACTCCCATTGAATTATTTGGTCCCACTCGTTATCAATGGGATCAGGGATACTTTCAGCAAGAAATATATCGAAGAGTTAGTGCTGGGTTGGCCGAAAATAAAAGTTTAGCAGAAACTTGGTCAAAAATTCCTGAGAAACTAGCCTTTTATGATTACATTGGCAATAATCCGGCAAAGGGGGGATTATTCAGGGCAGGCTCAATGGACAATGGGGATGGAATAGCTGTTGGGTGGTTAGGACACCCAATCTTTCGAGATAAAGAAGGCCGTGAGCTCTTTGTACGTCGTATGCCTACTTTTTTTGAAACATTTCCAGTTGTTTTGATAGACGGAGATGGAATTGTTCGAGCCGACGTTCCTTTTCGAAGAGCAGAATCAAAATATAGCGTCGAACAAGTAGGTGTAACTGTTGAGTTCTATGGTGGCGAACTCAATGGAGTCAGTTATAGTGATCCTGCTACTGTGAAAAAATATGCTAGACGTGCTCAATTGGGTGAAATTTTTGAATTAGATCGCGCTACTTTGAAATCAGATGGTGTTTTTCGTAGTAGTCCAAGGGGTTGGTTTACTTTTGGACATGCTTCCTTTGCTTTGCTTTTCTTCTTCGGACATATTTGGCATGGGGCTAGAACTTTGTTCAGAGATGTTTTTGCTGGTATTGATCCAGATTTAGATGCTCAAGTAGAATTTGGAGCTTTCCAAAAACTAGGAGACCCAACTACAAGAAGACAAGCAGTCTGATACAAGATTTATTTCCTCTTTTTCATTTCTCTTTTTGTAATTTGAGTTGACATTGGGGATCAGAGAAATCTTGATTTAATCATTACCCTTTTGTTGACTCTTTCAGTTATCAGGGAAATAATCCCCAAAAAACAGGTATGGAAGCTATAATTGTAAACCACAATTGAATCTATGGAAGCATTGGTTTATACATTTCTATTAGTCTCGACTCTAGGGATAATTTTTTTCGCTATCTTTTTTCGAGAACCGCCAAAAATTCAGACGAAGAAATGATTTTTCATTATCTACGGTGAAGTAATGAGCCTCCCAATATTGAATGCTGGGAGGTTCATTACTTCAACTAGTCCCCGTGTTCTTCGAACGGATCTCTTAGTTGTTGAGAGGGTTGCCCAAAAGCGGTATATAAGGCGTACCCAGTAAAACTTACAAGTAAACCAGATAGAAAGATGGCGACTAGGGTTGCTGTTTCCATTCTTATATGAATTCAAGACCGCAATGGATCTCTGATAAGATCCTTTATTTACAAGGGAATGGTATACAAAGTCAACAGATCTCAATAAATACAATCGGATTTATGGCTACACAAACTGTTGAGAGTAATTCTAGCTCTCGTCCAAGATCAACTACGGCAGGGTCTTTATTG